AATTTTTTGGATTCCTTAGAGTTTTTTTTTTTCCTTCCTGGCGGTATCAAGATGCCACTGTGTCGGGATATCTTATCTGTCTTGTCCGGAAAATGGATACCCCCCGAAAATATTTTTAGTTCAATCTTTTTTTTTTTTCTCTCCACTCGTATCAACCCGCCAACTTGGCTTCTTATATTTAAAGTGATTCGTGTATCTACTCCAATGATACTATAGTTCTGTACCATTATAGCGGCGGATTCGGGTAAAATATGCACTTCCTCGGGAATGAAAAAAAAGCGATCTACTTTCATTTCGTATTTTGTCTTGAATTTTTTGACTCCTCGATACTCGATCATATCCTCTTTTTGGATTATTGAGTCCGCCTTTAGAGTACCGTATTTAAGAATTCCGGAACTCTTTCTTCTGTATCTAGGATCATCAAAAAAAGCAAAAATACTATTTCTACGGAAAATACCATTTATGGGTATTTCAATCGAGATACCTGAATGCGGTATGAATTCTTTCTCTTGCTCTTGAATCGATTGGAATGAAATGAGAAATCTATTTCTTCGCCTTTTTGCTAATAAATCCGAGTTCTCATGAAAAATAGCAGAATATATGAAATTATAATGACTAGTACCTACGATTCCATTCAATTCTGAATAATCGGGAATCCCAGATTTTTTTTTATCATAAAAATCTGAATTCCCTGAGAGGCTAGAAATGGGTTTTCTTTCAACGGAAAGGAAAGGTATGTTCATTTGATCTTGATCTTTGTGGATGGAAAAAAGAATTAGACTAGATCCGCATGAATCTCCTGATAATATCCATAAATGACTTGTTTTTGGTAAGAGATGGACATTACTATAAGTAAATTCGGGTGCATGGGACACATCAGTACTCCAGTGCATTTCGCCCTCTGAGTCAGAATAAATATATTTTCTAACCCTCTCTTTAAAATGAAAAGTGTATGCTCCCTCGCGAATCTCAGCAATCACCTGTTCTGATTCCACATATTGATCATTTTGAACTAAAAGAAAACTTTTTGGTGGAATAGTCACACTATGTATAATATCTTCGCTCTCAATAATTACAGACAAGTCTATATAACATAGAAAGGCAGGATGCCCGTGACGTGTACGTGTAGGATGAACCAAATCCTCATTGAATTTTATTTTTCCATTATAAGGGGCTCGTACATGTTCGGCAGTACCTCCTGTAAATACTCCGCCGGTATGAAAAGTTCTTAATGTTAGTTGAGTCCCCGGCTCGCCAATAGATTGACCCGCAATAATACCTACAGCTTCCCCCAATTCAACCAGGTCACCATGAGTGGGGCTCCGACCATAACATAATCGACAGATCCAAGATGTACTCCGACAAGTAAAGGGAGTTCGAATAGATATTGATTGTGTTCCAAAGGTTATTAATCGATTGACAAGTCCAATCCCAAGATCTTGATTTCGAAAGGCGACACATCGGGAACCTATATATATATCGTCTGCTAAGACACGACCAATTAATGTTTGGATAAAAAGTCTTTCTGACATCATCCGATTTTTATTTCGAGGACTCACCGAAATCCCTCGGATAGTGCCACAATCTGTTCTACGTACAACAATATGTTGAACTACTTCAACAAGTCGACGCGTAAGATATCCAGCATCGGATGTGCGTACAGCAGTATCTACAACTCCTTTACGGGCCCCATAGCAAGAAATAATATATTCTGTTAAAGACAGTCCTTCGCGTAAATTGCTTTGAATAGGTAAATCAATCATTTGTCCTTGGGGATCCGACATTAATCCTCTCATACCTACTAATTGATGTACTTGAGATGCATTTCCCCTAGCCCCCGAAAAAGACATCATATGGACTGGATTGAACGGGTCCGTCATCCTAAAATTAGGATTCATTTCTTGTCGCAAATATTCACTTGTAGCATACCATATCTCAATAGATTGGCGTAATTTTTCTACCGCATGTACATTCCCATAATGATGGTGTTTTTCCAAAATCAAACTTTGTTGTTCAGCATCTTGGACAAGCCAGCCCTTGGAAGGTATCGTTAAAAGATCATCAATTCCTAATGAAATGGATGTAGCAGTGGCTTGCTGGAAACCTAGAGTCTTTACTTGATCTAGGATGTGTGATGTATATGCCATCCCGAAGTGATCTATTAATCGGCTAATAAGTCGTTTAATAGCAGTTCCATCTATCACTTTATTGTGAAATACCAGATTGGCCCGTTCCGCCATAAGTACCTCCATATTCTGCTGAATGGGATTCGACAATGAGTTTGAGTCAATGATTGCAAAACTTCCTTTTCTCGATCTTGATTTGCGTAGAATTATAGGTCAGGAACTATGCTATGGTCCGAGTTGAATTGGAGAGGTCCGAATTCACACGGGTGTCCTAGAATTTTTTTTTTTTAATACCATATTATTAGGTATCATACGAACAGGCTTGAGAAAAACCTTGTATAGCTTCCTCGATTTCTCGATAAAAAGAAATATGA